TTGGATTTATGGTTAAAGAAGAAAAAGAAGAAAACAGGGGTTCTGTTGAATTTCAAGTATTCAGTTTCACCAATAAGATACGGAGACTTGCTTCACATTTAGAATTACACAAAAAAGATTTTTCATCGGAAAGAGGTTTACGAAGACTTTTGGGAAAACGTCGACGTTTGCTGGCTTATTTGGCAAAGAAAAATAGAGTACGTTATAAGAAATTAATCAGTCAGTTGAATATCCGGGAGCAGTAATTTAATCGTTCGAATTTTTTTCTTATTTTATTAGTAGTCTTATAGTAGTCTTAGATTTTGCATTTTGATGAGCCTCGTTTTGAGGAATTCATGGAATAATCCATTTTCATGGAATAATGAATTAAGGAAGAAAGGATATGAGTCTACCGCTTACAAGAAAAGATCTCATGATAGTCAATATGGGCCCTCAACACCCATCAATGCATGGTGTTCTTCGACTGATCGTTACTCTCGATGGTGAAGATGTTATTGATTGTGAACCCATATTAGGCTATTTACACAGAGGAATGGAAAAAATCGCGGAAAACCGAACTATTATACAATACTTACCTTATGTAACACGGTGGGATTATTTAGCTACTATGTTTACAGAAGCAATAACGGTAAATGCACCTGAATTCTTGGAGAATATCCAAATACCCCAAAGAGCCAGCTATATTAGGGTAATTATGTTAGAGTTGAGCCGTATAGCCTCTCACTTGTTATGGCTTGGGCCTTTTATGGCGGATCTCGGCGCACAGACTCCTTTTTTCTATATTTTTAGAGAGAGAGAATTAATATACGATCTATTTGAAGCTGCTACGGGTATGCGAATGATGCACAATTACTTTCGCATCGGAGGAGTAGCCGCCGATCTACCTTATGGATGGATCGATAAATGTTTAGATTTCTGTGATTATTTTTTACGCGGAGTTGTTGAATATCAACAACTTATTACAGAGAATCCTATTTTTTTAGAACGAGTTGAAGGAGTAGGTTTTATTAGCGGGGAAGAAGCAGTAAATTGGGGCTTATCGGGACCGATGTTACGAGCTTCTGGAATACAGTGGGATCTTCGTAAAGTGGATCCTTATGAGTCTTACAACCAATTCGATTGGAAAGTCCAATGGCAAAAAGAAGGGGATTCGTTAGCTCGCTATTTAGTACGAATCGGTGAAATGAGGGAATCCATCAAAATTATTCAACAGGCTGTAGAGAAAATTCCTGGAGGACCTTACGAGAATTTAGAAGTCCGACGCTTTAAGAAAGCAAAGAATTCCGAATGGAATGATTTTGAATATCGATTTCTTGGTAAAAAACCTTCGCCAAATTTTGAATTGTCAAAGCAAGAGCTTTATGTAAGAGTGGAAGCTCCTAAAGGTGAATTAGGGATTTATCTGGTAGGAGATGATAGTCTTTTCCCCTGGAGATGGAAAATACGGCCACCCGGTTTTATTAATTTGCAAATTCTTCCTCAGCTAGTTAAAAAAATGAAATTGGCTGATATCATGACGATATTAGGTAGTATAGATATCATTATGGGGGAAGTTGATCGTTGAAATGATAATAGATAGGGTAGAGGTAGAAACTATCAATTCTTTTTCGAAATCGGAATTATTAAAAGAAGTCTATGGACTAATATGGATTCTACCCATTTTGACCCTCCTTTTGGGAATCACAATAGAGGTACTCGTTATTGTGTGGTTAGAAAGAGAAATATCTGCATCGATACAACAACGTATTGGTCCTGAATATGCTGGCCCCCTGGGACTGCTTCAAGCTATAGCAGATGGGACTAAGCTACTTTTTAAAGAGGATATCCTGCCATCCCGAGGAGATATTCCTTTATTTAGCATTGGACCCTCTATAGCAGTCATATCCATTTTATTAAGTTTTTTAGTTATCCCTTTGGGATATCGTTTTGTTTTAGCCGATCTTAGTATTGGTGTTTTTTTATGGATTGCCATTTCAAGTATTGCTCCTATTGGTCTTCTTATGGCAGGATATAGCTCAAATAATAAATATTCTTTTTCAGGCGGTCTACGAGCTGCTGCTCAATCCATTAGTTATGAAATACCATTAACTTTTTGTGTGCTAGCAATATCTCTACGTGTGATTCGTTAAAATAGGATATTTTTCCTCTAAAATCCATTGAATATTTATCTTCCTTTTCTTATTCTGTATTCGGGTTGGTAAGTTAAACTAGATAGCTATATGAGTGAAACAAAACAGCTTATTAATTTGTAGTAAAAAGAAAAAATCTCATTTCCTACGTACAAGAAAAAAGTTGAAGTAAACATAAGCAGTGTAAACTCTTTACCCCAAGGTTGATATTTTTTAATTAGTAATCATATCTTGAAGCGGGCAAAAATAAAGGATTCGCGATATGGAATTCCATTACTAGAATATTCCTAGTTATTACTATAACTTATAATCATAAAAAGAATCCATCAAAAGTTAGTGAGGGGTTAGGAACACTAAAGTACATAAAGGATTAGTAATGGGGGAATCTAAGACATTAGGGATTTTCCCTCATAAAAGGAATCATAATAAAGACTTGAAATTGGTGGAAATGATCAAGTAGTACTTTTTTCGGATTCCGATCCAGAGTATGTTCCCATTCACTTGTTAAGGAAATGGCTATCAAGAACGAATTAACCCTTTATTCCTTTTTTCTTTTTAACTACCCCCTCCCCGGGGAAAGAAGAATAGGACAAAAGATATGGAATGCAATACAAAAAAAATATTTTTATTAATTCTTTCCTTCCTCTATCTATATTCATACAGAATTCTTCATGAACTAATGCCCAACTCTTTCCATTTATTAATTTAATTTCTATAACGAGTGTTTTATTCCAAGATTAAGTTATTACTGAACAAAGAAAAATTTTCATTATATTATAAAGGATGAGATCAATTCGGAAGCGCTTTTTCTTAGTCTAGCAGACGGAATTCCTTTGGTCTAATTTAGGACTTTTTCCTATCGATTTTATTTTACCTAAATCTATCTACGCCCCAGGGGATAATACCGAAATGAAACAATCCTTTCCTTTTTCTGATCATAGAGAAGCCGTATGAAGCTAAGGCTTCATGTACGGTTTTGGAATAGCGGTGGGAACTGTGATGTTATCATCGACTATGATTATCTAACAGTTCAAGTACAGTTGATATAGTTGAAGCACAGTCAAAATATGGTTTTTTTGGATGGAATCTTTGGCGTCAGCCTATAGGTTTTCTGGTTTTTCTAATTTCTTCTTTGGCAGAATGTGAAAGATTACCCTTTGATTTACCAGAAGCGGAGGAAGAATTAGTAGCAGGTTATCAAACCGAATATTCCGGTATCAAATACGGTTTATTTTATCTTGTTTCTTACCTAAATTTATTAGTTTCTTCTTTATTTGTAACAGTTCTCTACTTAGGCGGGTGGAATTTCTCTATTCCTTATATATCCTTTTTTGAATTTTTCCAAATGAATAAAGCAGTTGGAATTTTGGAAATGACAATGGGTATCTTTATTACATTAACTAAAGCTTATTTATTTCTCTTCATTTCTATCACAATAAGATGGACTTTACCCAGGATGAGAATGGATCAGTTATTAAATCTTGGATGGAAATTTCTTTTACCTATTTCCCTGGGCAATCTCTTATTAACAACCTCTTCCCAACTTGTTTCACTATAAATAAGATAATACAATAATAGTAAGAATATTTTCAACACAAAAGTTCTCTCAAACAAGAGAAAGAAACATACCTTTTTCATAGATATTTAGAATATGTTCCCTATGGTAACTGGGTTCATGAGTTATGGTCAACAAACAATACGCGCTACAAGGTACATTGGTCAAAGTTTCATAACTACCTTATCCCACACAAATCGTTTACCTATAACGATTCACTACCCTTACGAAAAATCAATTACACCGGAGCGTTTCCGGGGGCGAATCCACTTTGAATTTGATAAATGTATTGCTTGTGAAGTCTGTGTTCGCGTATGTCCAATAGATCTACCTCTTGTAGATTGGAGATTTGAAAAGGATATTAAAAGGAAACAATTGCTTAATTATAGTATTGATTTCGGAGTTTGTATATTTTGTGGTAATTGTGTTGAGTACTGTCCGACAAACTGTTTATCCATGACTGAAGAATATGAACTTTCTACTTATGATCGTCATGAATTGAATTACAATCAAATTGCTTTGAGTCGGTTACCAATCTCCATAATGGGAGATTACACAATTCAAACAATTAGGAATTCGACTGAAAGTAAAATAGACGAAGATAAATCTTCGAATTCAAGAACGATTACTGATTACTAGACTAGGATTTTTTATTTTTTGTTATAAAAATCCAAAAATTATTTACTAACTATAAAGAAAAACGAAAAACTACTGCTTATTGCAAATTATTCCTGATTTAAAATCAGACTAGATTTTCGTGATATAATTTCTAACTATACAGCTTATACGCAAAAAAATATCCTAATCCCTTTTTTTTTACTTGAATCCTTTAGTTTTAGTCAGTTCATGAAAAATTTTATACTATTAATTTCTTTTTATCCATAATGGATTTACCTGGACCAATACATGAAATTCTTGTGCTATTTGGGGGATTTGTTCTTCTACTAGGGGGTCTAGGAGTAGTATTACTTACCAACCCTATTTATTCTGCCTTTTCGCTGGGATTAGTTCTTGTTTGTATATCCTTATTCTATTTTTTATTGAATTCCTACTTTGTAGCTGTCGCACAACTTCTTATTTATGTGGGAGCCATAAATGTCTTGATCATATTCGCTGTAATGTTCGTAAATGGCTCAGAATGGTCTAAAGATAAGAATTATTGGACTATTGGGGATGGGTTCACTTCACTCGTTTGTATAACTATTGTTTTTTCACTAATGACTACTATCCCAGATACGTCATGGTATGGAATTCTTTGGACTACAAGATCAAACCAAATAGTAGAACAGGGTCTCATAAATAATGTTCAACAAATTGGGATTCATTTAGCAACCGATTTTTATCTTCCGTTTGAACTCATTTCCATAATTCTTCTAGTTTCTTTAATAGGTGCAATTACTATGGCTCGGCAATAAGAAAAACTTAGAAAGAGTAAAGATTATTAGAATTGGAAATCTAAAATAAATAACTAAAGAATCACAATTTTGATTTAGTAAAACCCATCTACTGCCAACAAATACCTTCTTTTCTTTTTTGTTGTGTAATTGTTCTATTTAATTGAATCGGTTCAATTCTTGTCCTCATATTGAAATGAATCGAGATTGATAAGGAGTTAGTTAATGATGTTTGAGCATGTACTTTTTTTGAGTGTCTATTTATTTTCGATTGGTATCTATGGATTAATCACAAGCCGAAACATGGTTAGAGCTCTAATATGTCTTGAACTTATACTGAATTCAATTAATCTAAATCTCGTAACATTTTCTGATCTATTTGATAGTCGCCAATTAAAAGGAGACATTTTCGCAATTTTTGTTATAGCCCTTGCGGCTGCTGAAGCCGCTATTGGACTATCCATTCTTTCTTCCATCCATCGTAACAGGAAATCCACTCGTATCAATCAATCTAATTTTTTGAATAATTAGACTTTAGAATAATTAGACATAGAATCCTCTAAAAAAGGCGCACATATAATAAAAATATCGAATATTAAGATGAATAGAAATCTAATACTATTTTCTTATTATTATTTGAGAATATCCTTTTTTTGAGTAGGTTATTGCATAGTATTCTTTTTTACTTAAATGAATTTTTGTAATTCATTGATATTGCAATTTGAATATTGCAATAATTTATATTGAAAAGACGATAGCCAATTTATTGGCTAATTCGAATTCGTATGTACAATTCGTATAATTATGACTGTTGAAGTCCAAAATTCAAGTCTCTTGGCTCTTTTCACGCTTTCTCACAAACGGATTAAAAAATAGATTTTTATTTTTGTTGAAGTTTGGATAAACCATTGCTTCGTCTGGTGTCTACAATACATATGACTCATTATAGTACTAATTTCATTTTTACCAGATCGAAAAATTTTATGTTGAAAAGAAGAATTTATAGATCCAATGTCACATTCCGTAAAAATTTATGATACATGTATAGGATGCACTCAATGTGTACGAGCTTGTCCAACAGATGTATTAGAAATGATACCCTGGGATGGATGTAAAGCCAAGCAAATAGCTTCCGCGCCGAGAACCGAAGATTGTGTGGGTTGTAAGAGATGCGAATCTGCCTGCCCAACAGATTTTTTAAGTGTCCGCGTTTATTTAGGGCCTGAAACAACCCGTAGCATGGCTCTATCTTATTGATACGTTACAAAAAACTCCACTTGAATCGTCTGATTCCTCTTTACCGAAGAAGCCTGTGCTCGAAATAATCGAGCACGGGCTTTTCTGGTCAAAACGTATCTTGTCTTTATCACTTTATCATGAGTTATTTTCCTTGGTTAACAATACTTGTTGTTTTGCCGATATTTGCAGGTTCTTTAATTTTCTTTTTACCTCATAGGGGAAACAAAATCGTTAGGTGGTATACTATATCTATTTGTTTATTAGAATTCCTTCTAATGACTTATGCATTCTGTTATCATTTCCAACTGGAGGATCCCTTAATCCAATTAAAGGAGGATTCTAAATGGATAGATGTCTTCGATTTCCACTGGAGATTGGGAATCGATGGACTTTCATTAGGATCTATTTTATTGACAGGATTTATCACTACTTTAGCTACTTTAGCAGCTTGGCCAGTTACCCGGAATTCGCGATTATTCTATTTCCTGATGCTAGCAATGTATAGTGGTCAAATAGGATTATTTTCTTCGCGAGACCTTTTACTTTTTTTTATCATGTGGGAATTAGAATTAATTCCTGTTTACTTACTTTTATCCATGTGGGGGGGAAAGAGGCGTCTATATTCAGCTACAAAGTTTATTTTGTATACTGCGGGCGGTTCCATTTTTTTCTTAATCGGAGTTCTGGGTATGGGCTTATATGGTTCCAACGAACCAGGGTTAGATTTGGAAAGATTAATTAATCAATCATACCCTGCAACTTTGGAAATACTTTTATATTTTGGCTTCCTTATTGCTTATGCTGTCAAATTGCCGATTATACCCCTACATACGTGGTTACCAGACACCCATGGGGAAGCGCATTATAGTACATGTATGCTTTTAGCGGGAATCCTATTAAAGATGGGAGCATATGGATTGATTCGGATCAACATGGAATTGTTACCTCATGCTCATTATCTATTTTCGCCCTGGTTGGTAATAATAGGAGCAATCCAAATAATCTATGCAGCTTCAACTTCTCTTGGTCAACGAAATTTCAAAAAAAGAATAGCCTATTCCTCTGTATCTCACATGGGTTTCATAATTATAGGAATTGGTTCCATAACCAACATTGGACTCAATGGAGCTATTTTACAAATATTATCCCATGGATTTATTGGTGCTACACTTTTTTTCTTGGCAGGAACGGCTTGTGATAGAATGCGTCTTGTTTATCTCGAAGAACTGGGGGGGATATCTATCCCAATGCCGAAAATTTTTACCATGTTTAGTAGCTTTTCAATGGCTTCTCTTGCCTTACCAGGAATGAGCGGTTTTGTCGCAGAATTAGTAGTATTTTTTGGGCTAATTACTAGTCCAAAATTTCTGTTAATGCCAAAAACGCTAATTACTTTTGTAATGGCAATTGGAATGATATTAACTCCTATTTATTTATTATCTATGTTACGCCAGATGTTCTACGGATACAAGCTATTTCATGTTCCAAACGCAAATTTTGTGGATTCTGGACCACGAGAACTCTTTCTTTTAATCTGTATCTTTTTACCAGTAATAGGAATTGGTATTTATCCAGATTTTGTTCTCTCCCTATCCGTTGACAGGGTAGAGGCTCTCTTATCCAATTATTATCCTAAATAGGTTTTTTTAACTAGTCCGCTCTATATTCCTATAGTGGAAAAACCCAATAACTCAGAAAAAAGTAAAAAAGTATAATTAGATCTATCTCGAATTTTTGAGAACCCTTTGAAAAGGCGTTCAAGGGGTTCTCAAATAAAACAAAAAAGTAAAAACGTTCATTTCATGAAGGTTTTATTTTATGTAATCATTTAGGTGTTAATGTAAACGAACCATAACTATGTAAACCTATTCCTAATAGATTGATACCAAAATAGCAGATCCAAATTATAAGAAATCCTATCGAAGCTACAAGTGCAGAATTCGTACCCTTCCAATTTGGATTTGTTCTACTATGTAAATAAATTCCGAATATGGTCCAAGTAATAAATGCCCAAGTTTCCTTAGGATCCCAATTCCAATAGGATCCCCACGCCTCATTAGCCCATACTGCTCCACAAAGAATACCTATGGTTAAAAGGGTAAATCCTAGGCTAATGACACGATAACTCCAAGAATCCAAACGCTCAGTTAATTGATATTTGTAATAATTTGGAAATGAAGGAAAAGAAGTGCTTTTTAAAGCACTTCTTTTTACATAGAAATTTTCAATCTGACTAAAGAAAAATGTGTTAAATAAAACATTTTTTTTCTTTTTAGAAAAGAACTGGAAATTATTTCGAAATCTAATGATTAGAAGAGCGGCGGATAATAAGGATCCGCACAAAAGAGTTGCATAGCTTAGTAACATCATACTGACATGCATCATTAACCACTGAGATTGTAGAGCAGGTACTAGTATTGTGGATTGATGCATTTCAGTTAAAAGACCCGATGTGGCAAAGCCTTGCGTTAAAATAGTACTTGGCGTAGTTATTCTGCTTAAATCATTTTTAGAGTTCTGTATCTTAGGAATCGTATGAAGAATATACAGAGCCCATGAAAGGAAGATCAATGACTCATATAAATTACTTAATGGAAAATGTCCCGAAGAAGCCCAACGAGAAACTAGGAATCCTGTTATAGATAAAAAAGTGGCTATCATTCCTTTTTCTAACGAATCACGTAATCCCCCAAGTTCACGAACTAATAAGGTTATCAAATGAATCGTAATCACAATTGAAATGGTTGAGAAAGAGATATGAGTTAGTATATGTTCTAAAGTTGCAAATAGCATAAGGGGAAGGTCCCATTACAAAATTGTAAATTTCGAATTGAATCTATTTTCTAATCTATTGTATTCTTTTTCGCGAATGCCGCCACTCGGATTCGAACCGAGATGCTTGAGCACTGCTTCCTAAGAGCAGCGTGTCTACCAATTTCACCATGGCGGCTAACTTCAAATAATAGGTAACTTAAAAGAATAATAGTTATTTTCTCGCGAATCGTCGAGATTGGGAAAATCCCTAAAATTTAGGGAGATTAGAATCTTTATTAAAATAGACTTCATTTGGTAGTATCGTTAGTATTTTTTTTTAACAATAAACTCTTGCTTTGCCCAATAGAAACACTGCTTAAAAGAGTTTAAACTGCTTTTTTCTAAGTTGCAATATAGAACTAATTTTTTTTCTAATAAGTTTCTCATTTAAATTTTAAAAATTCTTTCAATGCAATGGACAAAATCCAAAAAGCCTTTTCTATTTATCCATTTTAATTTCATCATTAAACAGAAACCCCTTTGGATTTTCGCAAAATTTCTAGAATGAAAGCCTTTATGCTCTTATTAATATAATTTATCAACCTTAAACCAATTTACTTGTGGATTTTGGATAAGATTAGGTAGAAGTTGTAAGTCCTATTGCAAAAATACTCCACTTTTCATAATAGAATCCTCATATTTTATTATGAGAATTCTATTATGAAAAGTTCATTGATAGGAAAAGAAATACTTAGCACACAGTATACCAAAAACTTTTATTCTATATATCAGAGGGGTTTGTTCTAAGAATATTGTACCGAGTAATTCGACACATAAAAGTACATTCATTAATTAATCCAAATTTTTCATATTAAATAATTGGAATTCTTTTTTGATAGGTCAATTGAGATTATTCCAAAACCTGATTATTTGTTTGTTGCCCAGAAAAACCCTTTGGTTTTGGATGCTCGTTGCCGCTAGAAAATGATCTTGATTTTGCTAAAGAATAAGATTGTACTATGGAAAAATAAGTCTTTTTCTTCCAAAGATTTTTACGAATACGCTTTTTTGACATTGAAGTACGTTTTTTTGGAACTGCCATTCAAAAAGGAAATTACTTTTTTCTAGTTGTATGTGAAAGACATCTATTGCCGCAAATCAATCCTTCTTTCTTCTTTTTCTTAGTATTTATACTTAGATACTGAAAGATACTGAAATTCTAAATTCTTTTTTACTTCATTTTGTCTAATGCGGATAAGACAAGAATTTTTTAGCATATTTTTCGTATATATTTTAGACTTTGTTTTAATAATATAGAATATACAGAAAGGTTTTCCATTTAAATCTATTTATATATATTTATATATCAAGTATACTCCATATATAGATATATGGTACGGGGGCCTATCCCCCATATAAGATCGGGGGATAAAAAGAAGGGAAAATTCAAATAGTTAATTAAGTTCAGAATGGTATTTCATAATGGAATTCCAACCAAAACAAAAAATACTGAGTCTCTTAAACAAGACATTCTAAAACTTAGGTAATTATAGTCATTAGGATTTCTTTTCAGTTCTATATGAAGTAAGGAATATTCGATAATTTCCTATAAACATAGGTTTTCATTGGAATTCAATCAATCAGTTACGAAACAAGAAAGCTGCTTCATCTTCGTTTTAAAGAAATAGAAAATGAATAGAAAGTAAAATGATTCCAACTTTTTTTGTATTTTAATAAAAATCCTTATTTAGGTAATAACTAGGTAACGAAGTTATTTGATTAACTTTTTTAATTTAACCAACTAAACCCATTCTTAATTTTTGCTTATTTCAATGAGAGAAATTTGGAAAAATTAAGAATTCCAGTATTTTTTTCTTAATTCTTTTTATTTATTCCTTCAGAAAGAGATAAGAATTGGTTTGGTGAATCGGAAATAATTTTATTTTATAGAAAAATTGAAAAATTTCAAGTAAAAATTGCAATTTCTTTTCTTATGGAACATATATATCAATATGCATGGGTAATCCCTCTTCTTCCACTTCCAGTTATTATGTCAATGGGGTTTGGCCTTTTTCTTATTCCGACAGCAACAAAAAATCTTCGTCGCATATGGGCTTTTCCTAGTGTTTTACTCTTAAGTATAGCTATGGTATTCTCAGTTCAACTGTCTATTCAACAAATAAATGGAAGTTCTATCTATCAATATCTATGGTCTTGGACCATCAATAATGATTTTTCCTTAGAATTTGGATACTTGATTGACCCACTTACTTCTATTATGTTAATACTTATTACTACTGTAGGAATCCTAGTTCTTATTTATAGTGACGGTTATATGTCTCACGATGAAGGATATTTGAGATTTTTTGTTTATATAAGTTTTTTCAATACTTCCATGTTGGGATTGGTTACTAGTTCCAATTTGATACAAATTTATTTTTTTTGGGAACTTGTGGGAATGTGTTCCTATTTACTGATAGGCTTTTGGTTTACACGACCAATCGCAGCGAGTGCTTGTCAAAAAGCTTTTGTAACTAATCGTGTAGGGGATTTTGGTCTGTTATTAGGAATTTTAGGTTTTTTTTGGATAACAGGTAGTTTAGAGTTTCGGGATTTGTTCCAAATAGCTAATAACTGGATTCCTAATAATGGGATTAATTCTTTACTTACTACTTTGTGTGCTTTTTTATTATTCCTTGGTGCAGTTGCAAAATCTGCACAATTCCCTCTTCACGTATGGTTACCCGATGCTATGGAAGGACCCACTCCCATTTCGGCTCTTATACACGCAGCAACTATGGTTGCTGCGGGGATTTTTCTTCTAGCTCGACTTCTTCCTCTTTTCATATCTTTACCGTTTATAATGAGTTTCATTTCTTTAGTAGGTACAATAACACTCTTCTTAGGGGCTACTTTAGCTCTTGCTCAGAGAGATATTAAAAGAAGCTTAGCCTATTCTACAATGTCTCAATTGGGTTATATGATGTTAGCTTTAGGTATAGGTTCTTATCAAGCTGCTTTATTCCATTTGATCACTCATGCTTATTCAAAAGCTTTATTATTCTTGGGATCCGGATCCATTATTCATTCAATGGAACCTCTTGTTGGATATTCACCAGATAAAAGTCAGAATATGGTTCTTATGGGTGGTTTAAGAAAATACATTCCAATTACAAGAACTACTTTTTTATGGGGTACACTTTCTCTTTGTGGTATTCCACCTCTTGCTTGCTTCTGGTCCAAAGATGAAATCCTTAGTAATAGTTGGTTGTATTCGCCCTTTTTTGGAATAATAGCTTCCTTTACTGCAGGATTAACTGCGTTTTATATGTTTCGGATATATTTACTTACGTTTGATGGGAATTTGCGTGTTCATTTTCAAAATTACAGTAGCACTAAAGAGGGTTCGTTGTATTCAATATCCTTATGGGGAAAAAGGATAACCAAAGGAGTGAATAGGAATTTCGTTTTATCAACAACGAAGAGTGGAGTTTCTTTTTTTTCACAAAATATATCCAAAATTGATGGTAATACAAGAAATAGGATAGGATCCTTTAGTACTTCCTTTGGGGCTAAAAACACTTTTGCCTATCCGCATGAAACGGGAAATACTATGTTATTTCCTCTTCTTATATTACTGCTTTTTACTTTCTTCATTGGATTCATAGGAATCTCTTTTGATAATGGAGCAATGGATAATGGAATAGCAGAGTTAACCATATTATCAAAGTGGTTAACTCCCTCAATAAACTTTATCCAGGAAAGCTCTAATTCTTCTATAAATTCATATGAATTTATCACTAATGCAATTTCTTCTGTAAGTATAGCTATTTTCGGTTTATTCATAGCATATAGCTTCTATGGATCCGCTTATTCTTTTTTTCAGAATTTGGATTTAATAAATTCCTTTGTAAAAGGGAGTCCGAAAAAGGACTTTTTTGATCTAGCAAAAAAAAAGATATACAGTTGGTCATATAATCGTGGTTATATAGATATTTTCTATACTAGGGTCTTTACCCTGGGTATAAGAGGATTAACCGAACTAACTGAGTTTTTCGATAAGGGTGTTATTGATGGAATTACCAATGGAGTGGGTCTTGCTAGTTTTTGTATAGGAGAAGAAATTAAATATGTGGGGGGAGGGCGAATCTCGTCTTATTTATTCTTTTTTTTATGTTATGTATCCGTGTTTTTATTCTTTTTTCTTTTTTAACTTAAGGAATTTCCTGGTTTCCTACCTAAATAACTTTCCTATCCCCCTCCTTATCCCCTTCTATTATTTCTCTCTTTCTATCCCCCCTTTCCTATAAGTATTGTATAATAGTTCGGTTTTCCGCGATTTTTTCCATTCCTCTGTGTAAATAGCCTAATATGGGTTCACAATCAATAACATCTTCACCATCGAGAGTAACGATCAGTCGAAGAACACCATGCATTGATGGGTGTTGAGGGCCCATATTGACTATCATGAGATCTTTTCTTGTAAGCGGTAGACTCATATCCTTTCTTCCTTAATTCATTATTCCATGAAAATGGATTATTCCATGAATTCCTCAAAACGAGGCTCATCAAAATGCAAAATCTAAGACTACTATAAGACTACTAATAAAATAAGAAAAAAATTCGAACGATTAAATTACTGCTCCCGGATATTCAACTGACTGATTAATTTCTTATAACGTACTCTATTTTTCTTTGCCAAATAAGCCAGCAAACGTCGACGTTTTCCCAAAAGTCTTCGTAAACCTCTTTCCGATGAAAAATCTTTTTTGTGTAATTCTAAATGTGAAGCAAGTCTCCGTATCTTATTGGTGAAACTGAATACTTGAAATTCAACAGAACCCCTGTTTTCTTCTTTTTCTTCTTTAACCATAAATCCAAAAATTTTTCTACCTCCTTTCTTTTTCATGTATTTTTCTGATCAGGAAAAATAAAAAATTATGTCAGTTATTTTGAAGTTATTCTAATCTCGTACACACAAAAATTTGCAATTATTCATCTACTACTGGAATTTGGATTTATTTTATCGATGCAAATTGGATTTGGATAGAAGGGTACATTCTTTTATTTTAGATAGAAGAAATGTTTCTTCTATCTAAAATAAAAGAATTTTGCTGATTTATTTATTGCTATATCCAATTTATTGAATTGATACACCATTTAATTGATATCATTTAGCAAAATGAAACACAGCATATGCATCCATCTTTCGGCTCGAGAATTTCACGGGATAGAGATATGGTATAAGAAATAGGCTATTAAGTAACTCTAAATGAATTGTGGATACATCTGTATCCTTAACATACTGAAACGATTGCCATTATTCGTATCAAACCAATAGCGATTCATACAAGCTAAATCTTCTAATCAATGGTGGGCCAATAATGAATTTTTTTGCATATGTATTAAGACGCTTGGCCTGATTTCGAAAGTGTCCAGAGTTTTATATGTTGTTTTCATTGCAAAATGATGGATCTCCTTCCGTAACTTTCCAATTACGAGTACGAGAATTGAAAGACATGAAAATTCTCAATTCTCTACGGCGTCTAGGAGATAGATAGAATATTTTCAGGAACAATAAAATCAGAAGAATCTTTCTCTCTATTCACTACCATTCCGCGTCTTCGACTTCTATTAGTTTCTTTTCTTCTTTAATGCAATAGCTATCGTTTGATATAAGAATCTATTTATCAAAGTAATGGAAACCATTCTCTTATAGGAAATGGTTCGAAAATCGCTATTCCACCTTTTAGGTATCGTGAAAAGTGATACCTGTGAAGATCGTGCATTTCAGTCACATTCAGATCCGTTTTTCGAGTCCATGATATAACCAAATTGGATGGATCTTCCACCCGTTTAGCTAAGAAAGAATAGATGCAGAGGTGGATAATAGATCGATATGAAGATCATGAGCTGCTCCATAATGAAA